TACTTTGATTTATTACATTTTTTTAGAGTATAATTATACCTTAAAGTGCCATACCTAGTAATCTAATTCAAGATTATTATTCAATTCTATTAAATTAAATATTCAAATTTCAATTTCTAGAATTCTTTTCCTTTTCTATAATTCTAATAGAATTCTAATATACTAATATAATACTAATATAATAGAATATAGAATTCTATTTTTATAATAGAAAATAGAAGAAAAAAAAAAAAATACTACTTATTCAATAAATTCGATTGATTGATACGAGTCGATTTTCTATTACGATAAATTGAAGAAACAATAGCCGATCCAATAGCTGCTTCAGCGGCTGCAATAGCTATAACAAAAATGGAGAAAATATTTCCTTTTAATTGACGACTATCAAAAAAATCAGAAAATGTTACAAAATTTAGATTAACTGCATTCAATATAAGTTCAAGACACATAAGAGCCCGAACCAAATTTCGGCTCGTGACTAATCCATAGATCCCAATAGAAAATAAATAAGCACTCAAAACAAGTACATGCTCGAGCATCATTGAACAACTCCTTATCAATCTCGATTCATTTCAATATGAACAACAGTTAAACCGATTTGATTGACTCGAATATAACAAGTTAGAATAGAAGAAATTATGAGCAAAAAAATATTAAAAAATCGAACTAAAAGTATTTCCATTTTCTACATCAATTCGAATAGAATTGAATGGAAATGAATTTGTTTAAAAAAAAATTATTTTATTTTTTATTGACGAGCCACAGCAATTGCACCTATTAAAGCAACTAAAAGAATTATTGAAATGAATTCAAATGGAAGAAAAAAATCTGTTGATAAATGAATTCCAATTTGTTGACTATTATTTATCAAATCTTGTTCTAGAATCTGGTTTGATCTTGTAGTCCAAATAATCCCATACCATGATGTGTTTAAAATAGTAATAATTAATGAAACAAAAAGACTTGTACAAACTAACGAAGTAACCCCGTCCCCAATAGTCCAAAGATGAAAATCTTTGTCATATTCTGGCCCATTCATGAACATTACAGCAAATATTATTAAAACATTTATAGCTCCCACATAAATAAGGAGTTGCGCGGAAGCTACAAAATGAGAGTTTGCTAGAATATAGAATAAAGATATACAAACAAGAACCAATCCCAGTGAAAAGGCAGAAAAAATAGGATTGGTAAATAATACCACTCCAAGACCCCCTAGTATAAGACCTGATCCCAGAAAGACTAAAAGAAAATCATGTATTGGTCCAGGTAAACCCATTATATTATATGTAAAATAAAAGATAAAAATCGGAATGTTTCATGATCTTATTGACTTGAACAGGAAAAAAGAGGTTCATGTGTTACTAATTACTAATTGAATGAAATCCTAATGTGTATGACTTGATGTAGGTAAAGGCCATCATATTCTTTTTTATCTGAAAATAGGAAAGGATAGTTCGAAACGAAAACTATTTGAAATCTTTCCATTTTCAATATTCAATATAAATTGAATAAATTGATAAATTAAGTTGCGATTTTTATCTTTTCATAAATCAATAGAATATAGAATAGTAAATAGTCGGGATTTTTAGTTACTGACCAAGAAAAAAAATAAATAAACTTTGAATTTCAAATTTAAATATTAAATTAAATAAAAAAAACCTTAGAAATAGGGAATTGTTCTTCAATCACCAGATTTCTCTTTTGTTTGAGGCGAATTCAAAATTGTTCGAATTGTGTAATCATCCGTTATTGATATTGGTAAACGACCCAGAGCAATTTGATTATAATTTAATTCGTGACGATCATAAGCAGAAAGCTCATATTCTTCAGTCATTGATAAACAATTTGTTGGACAATACTCAACACAATTACCACAAAATATACAAATTCCAAAATCAATGCTGTAATTAAGCAATCGTTTCTTTCGAATATCCGTTTCCAATTTCCAATCAACAACAGGCAGATCTATAGGACATACACGAACACATACTTCACAAGCAATGCATTTATCAAATTCAAAGTGGATTCGACCACGAAAACGCTCCGATGTAATCAATTTTTCATAAGGATATTGAATAGTTACAGGTAAACGGTTGGCGTGGGATAGGGTAATCATAAAACCTTGGCCAATGTACCTTGCCGCCCGTACCGTTTGTTGGCCATAATTGATGAACCCAGTTACCATAGGGAACATATAGTAAATATCAAAAAAATTTGAATTTTGTTTCTTTCTCTTGTTTGAGACAAGTTGTGAATTGAATTTGAAGAGTGAATATAAAATATAGAATTTTTTATATTTATTTATAATGAAAGGAGTTGGGAAGAGGTTGTTAATAATAGATTACCTAAAGAAATAGGTAAAAGAAATTTCCATCCAAGATTTAATAATTGGTCCATTCTCAGTCTAGGTAAAGTCCATCTTGCTGTAATAGGAATGAACAAGAACAAAAAAGTTTTAGCTAATGTAATGAAAATACCAATTGTCGTTCCAAAGACTCCATCCACTTTATTTGTTTCAAAAAACTCAGGAATAAATAGGTATGGAATAGAGAGATTCCAACCACCCAAGTAAAGAACTGTTACAAATAGTGAAGAAATTAGTAGATTTAGATAGGAAGCAACATAAAATAAACCAAATTTAATACCTGAATATTCGGTTTGATAGCCTGCTACTAATTCTTCTTCTGCTTCCGGTAAATCAAAAGGCAATCTCTCGCATTCTGCTAGAGAAGAAATTATAAAAACAATAAACCCTATGGGTTGTCGCCACAAATTCCATCCCCAAAAACCGTATTTTGATTGCGCTTCAACTATATCAACTGTACTTGAACTATTAGATAATCATAGTCGATGATAAGATCACTTTTATCGTCGCTATTACAGAACCGTACATGAGATTTTCACCTCATACGGCTCCTCGAGAGCCATAAAAAAATCTAAGGACTGATTCGATATTCTTTAATCTTGATATGCTTGTACGATAGATAAAATCAAAATAAATCGAAAGATCCTGAATTAGACCAATGGAATTCTGTCTGCTATACTCTAAAAAAAGTGCTTCCGAATTGATCTCATCCTTTACTTTAAGAAAAGAAAAATTTTTGAGTAATAACTTAATCCTTCAATAAAATACTCTTTTTACCTAAAGATTTCACCTTTTTTTTGATTTCGAAAAAATGAATTAAAGATTCATTCATGATTTATGACATGATAAAAATTTCATTTCTATGAATATGGATATCGGAAAAAATCTTTTTTTTTTTTTTGGAATTACATTTATATATATTTTTCGTTTCTCTTATTTCTTTTATTTAGGCTTTAAATACAAAAAGTAAAGGATTACTTCGTTCCTGATAGTCATTCACTTAATCGGTGGATAGGAGCATACTCTGGATCGGAATTTTGGGGAGTACTACTTGATCATTTCTACCAATTTAAAGCCCCAATTAGTATTTCTTTTATGTAATGTAGAAATGTCTTTTCAGAGAACTTACATAATTTCTATTACGAATCCTTTGTGTACTTTGGTGTTCCTAATCATCCACCCATTTTTGCTCAATCTCTATGGCAATTCATGTCGTGTATAGTAATACATACAAAAGATAATAAAAACTCCATAGAATTGCTCTTTTCAACCCGCTTCAAGCCATGGTGACTAATTAACCAATCTTGGGGTAAACAATCTTGATTACTTATGTTTATTTTCGTTTAAACCTTGTACATAGGAAATGAGATTCCTTTTTTTTTACTGCAAATTTCGAAGCTGTTTTCTTTCACTCATCTAACTATCTAGTTTATTTTCTCAATCCGAGAAGTGAATAAAAAATAAAGATATCTAGTCAATACGTTTCATTTTTCTTTTTAGAAATCTAAAAGAAAAATGAAGGAAGACTTATGTCTCAACGAATCACACGTAGAGATATTGATAACACACATAGAGTTAATGGTATTTCATAACTAATTGATTGGGCAGCAGCCCGTAGACCACCTAAAAAAGAATATTTATTATTTGATCCATATCCTGACATAAGAAGTCCAATTGGAGCAATACTTGAAATGGCGATCCATAAAAAAACACCAATACTGAGATCAGCTAGAACAAGGCGATAGCCAAAAGGAATTACTGAATAACTTAGTAGAATTGATATGACTGCTATAGAGGGTCCGATACTAAATAAACGTGTATCCCCTCTAGATGGAAGAAGGTTCTCTTTAAAAAGTAGTTTTGTCCCGTCTGCGAGAGCTTGAAGAATTCCCAAAGGGCCGGCATATTCAGGTCCAATACGTTGTTGTATACCTGCGGATATTTCTCTTTCTAACCACACAATTACTAGTACACCTATTGTGATTCCCAATATGAGAATCAAAATCGGGACAAGCATCCATATAGTCCCATAAAACTCTTTTAAGGATTCCAATCTGGAAAAAGAATTGATAACTTGGATTTCTGTTGTATCAATTATCATTTCAACGATCAACTTCTCCCATAATGATATCTATGCTACCTAGTATCGTCATAATATCAGCCAATTTCATTTTTTTAACTAACTGCGGAAGAATTTGCAAATTGATAAAACCCGGGGGGCGAATTTTCCATCTCCAAGGAAAAACACTCTGATCTCCTATCAAAAATATTCCCAATTCTCCCTTTGGAGCTTCGACTCTCACATAAAGTTCTTGTTTCGACAATTCAAAAGTGGGAGACGGCTTTTTACTAATGAATCGATATTCAAAATCATTCCATTCAGGATATTTTATCCTATTAAAGCGTCGGATTTCTAAATTCTCATAAGGACCCCCTGGAATTCCTTCTAGAGCTTGTTGAATAATTTTGATGGATTCTGCCATTTCACCGATTCGTATTAAATAACGAGCTAATGAATCTCCTTCTTTTTGCCATTGAACTTCCCAATCAAATTCGTCGTAACACTCATAATGATCAACTTTACGAAGATCCCATTGTATTCCGGAAGCTCGTAGCATTGGTCCGGATAACCCCCAATTTATTGCCTCTTCTCCACCAATAATGCCCACCCCCTCAACTCGTTCTAAAAAAATAGGATTTCGCGTAATAAGTTTTTGATATTCAGCAATCCCTGTTAAAAAATAATCACAAAAATCTAAACATTTATCTATCCATCCATAAGGTAGATCGGCAGCTACTCCCCCGATACGAAAAAAATTATGCATCATTCTCATACCGGTAGCAGCTTCGAATAAATCATATACCAATTCTCTTTCCCTGAAAATATAGAAGAAGGGGGTCTGCGCGCCAATATCTGCCATAAAAGGGCCGAGCCATAATAAATGAGAGGCTATACGGCTTAACTCCAACATAATTACTCTGATATAGCTAGCCCTCTTAGGTACTTGAATATTTCCCAATTGTTCTGGTCCGTTTACAGTTATTGCTTCTGTGAACATAGTAGCTAAATAATCCCAACGTGTTACATATGGAAGATATTGTATAATTGTTCGGTTTTCTGCAATTTTTTCCATCCCCCTGTGTAAATAACCCAATATTGGTTCACAGTCAATAACATCTTCACCGTCTAAAGTAACGATGAGTCGGAGAACGCCATGCATTGATGGGTGGTGAGGCCCCATATTGACTATCATAAGGTCTTTTCTTGTAGTTGGTACAGTCATAGGTTTTTCTCCGATTCATTTTTTCATGAATTCATTTTTCCCTGAATTGTTGAAAACAAAAAGAAGTTCATTAAAATTCAAGATCTAATAAATCAAATAATTCAAAACGACTCTTCAAATTAACGTGTTTTTAGCTCTCGAATATTCAATTGACTTATTAATACTTTATAACGTACTCTATTTTTCTTTGACAAATATGCTAGTAGTTGTTGACGTTTTCCCAGGATTTTTCGTAGACCTCTCTGAGATGAATAATCTTTTTTGTGCAATTCCAAATGGTAGGTAAGTCTTCGTATCTTATTGGTAAAACAGAATACTTGAAATTCAACAGACCCTTTGTTTTCTTCTTTTTCTTCATGCGAAATAACAGATATGAATGAATTTTTTGTCATAAATTCTTAACCTTCCTTAACTTTTTTTACCAAATCAAATATGGAATTTTCCCGATCAGTAATAATAATGCCCGCAATTTTAATCTGGTATACACAAAAAGAAATCCGAATTTCTTTTTTTTATTGATTCATTTTTTCAAAAAAAAAAAAAATAAATAAAGAAAATTCTGTTAATTCATTTCTCAATCTAATTGATACGTCATCGAATTAGTATAATGTATTGGAATTGAATGTATGACAAGACGTGTGGACATCTATTTATCTACCAAGTTATCTACCAAATGATAAGGAATATATAAGACAAATTGATCATAAATATCTTTTTAACTGTGGATACATATGTATCCTTAATATACTAAAACGGCTGCCATTATTAGTATCAAAACAATAACGATTCATACAAGCTAAATCTTCTAATCGAAAATTGGGCCAAAGAAAGAATTTTAATTTTATAAGTTTCTTTTTATCTTGATCAAGATCTTTGTTTTCATTAAAAAATTGACTACAGTTTTTTACCCGATTCTTATTGCAAAATGCTGGGTTTTTATCCACACCATTATTATTCTTTGAATTGAAACAAATTAGAATTCTCAATTCTCTACGACGCCTGTGTGATAAAATATTTTCAGGAACAAAAAAATCATAATTGTTTTTGTCTCTATTTTTGGTTATCTTTTGATGTCTTGGAACCGATTCATCCAAATTCTTCTTAGCAACATTTTCCTTGTATCCTTTTTGAGTATTTTGGTGTTTACTCTTATGAGCCAGCGAAATACCTATGGTTTGATACAGAATAAATTGTCGATCACCCTTTACAGCCAGACGAACTGGTTCAATAATCAATATTCCTCTTTTCATCAATTCTGGAAGATTTAAATCTTTCTGAATCAGCATTATATCCAGATTCATTTCTCTCCTTTCAATAGAGGATATTGTAATTTCTCTTGGATTTATCAATCTAAGCAGGAGACAATATATTTTGATACTATTGATCAGTTTTTGATTCAAAGAATCATTCCATTTCAATTGAAAAAGAAAATATCTTTTCAGTAAGAAATCGAGTTCTGTACTACTCTTTTTCTTTCTACGCTTTTTCTCCATATAATCTTCTTCTTCAATATCTTTTTGTTGGTTTGAGAGAACCGATTCAGAGTCTTCTTGGACATCTAATCCAAGATACCCTTGGTCTATGAGTTCTTTTTCGCTTTGATTTCGATTATCTAATTCAAGAGATTTTTTTTCAATAAAAAGATTCCTTTTTTTCTTTCTATTGATTTTTTGAATTTCACTAAAATTTTCACTTACATTCCAATTTGTAATAAGGAAATTAATTGGTATAACCCAAGGTTTCACTTTATATGCATTATAAAGTAAGACAAATTCTGGGAAGAACCAAAATTCCAGATTTGATATGGGACGACTTAGTATTTCTTCATTCATTCCCATCCAATCAAAAAGGTTTTGTTTTTGATGTGATCGGTTGATTTCTTGATAAATTGTGTGATAAAAAAGACTTTTCTTATCTATTTTATCAACAATTTGATAATTCTTAGGTTCAGTCTTAGTATTTTTATTACTGCTAGTACTGATATCGACCCAGGCTCCAATGTCGACTTTTTTTCTTAGAAAAAAATGGAGAATTTTCCAATCAAAATATTTTCTATCGATTTTTTTCTCTCTATCTATAATATTTTTTATTCCTAAAAAATTACTGATAGGGATACTCCACCACATATTAATTAATTTGTCTTTATGTATGTTGTAATTATAAGAAAATTCTTGGTTTTTATTTCCCTGGAATAGTGCCCCATAATTATATCTATAAAAATCCTTTTTATCTTCATAAAAAAGAAATTTATATGATAAAACATCATATCTATAGTTTTTTTTTAAATTATCTTTTTGATTCGGTAATACCAAAAAAAGGGCTTCAGAATTATTTCTATTTTTGGAATTGTAATTAATTAATTCTTCTTTTTTATATTCATATGAATTCCAGTTGTTTTTTTTTAAATTGGTATTTTCAACCCCACAATGCTGATTGACTCTATTTCGCCATTTTTGTGGTACTAAGCGAGACCATTTTATCTGAGATAAATCGTATTGATAATTACTTTTTAACCAGGTTTTCCATTGATTCGTTCCAGAATTCGGAAGTTTCTTAGTCCTTAGTTTAGAATGAGGTATTCCTTGTGTTCCAAAATAATCTTTTATTTCATTTTTAACAAATAAAGAAGTTCCCTGATATTGAAGGACAGATCTTAACTTATATCTTAACTTATATAAGTTAAAATTTTTGGCTTGTGATAATTTGTAAAATACATAGGCTTGTGACAAAAAAGATAAATCAGAAAGAATCTTTGAATTTATATTACTACTAAAACGCAACAGTGAGTTTTTTATAGTCAAAATAAACTGAATTGTTTTTTTATTTGTTTTATTATCAATCCTTTCTTGATTTGTTTTATTATTGTATATGGATTTTTCAATCCATTTTTTTTTTGAATCAAAAAAAAGTTGTGTATTAATTCTGGAAATATTAATGATATATAGAAATAGATCCACATATATCCTTTCTTTAAAAACTTTTAAAAAATAACTTGATTTGCGGATTAATCGAGCATTTCTTCTTTTTAATAATTGACTAATATTTTTATTTTTGGGTGATTCTAAATTTTTAATACTATAACGTGTTTTGTTAGGATTAGGACTAATATTTTTTTTTATAGTTTGGAATTTCTTTTTCTTGTCATTTTTTATTTTTTCTATTTGATTTTTGATTGTCTTTGTTCTATTAGACAGATCTTTCATTTTTTTTTCGGTCACTGAATAATTTGTCCAATTCATAAATTGGGCTTGATTGGATGATTCATGAATCATCTGATTATTGATTATCGAATCTTTTTCTTTTTTTATTTCACTCGATTCTTCTCTCAATCCAAATACAAAAATTGGGTTTACGGTTGAAAGTTTTTTTATTTTTATTAGTTTTTTAAAAAATAAAAGGTTTTCGATAATCCATTTTTTTGTTTCATTTGGTACTTTTAGAACCAATTTTCGTTTTTCTTTTTCTTTGAGAATTCTTAGAATTCGAAAACACTTCTTTCTAAATTTTCCAATTTCTTTTTTGAGTTCTTTAAAAATAGGTTTAAAAAAAGAAGGTCGTTTTCGGGGAGAACCAAAAGGAAGTTCAGTTTCCATTCCCCAAACTGTTAAAAAACAAAAGTCATCATTTTGATTTTGTTCTTTCTTTTTCGTTTGATCGCGATGAGAAGGCCATATCCTAGATTTGTGCCAAGGCTTTAGGCAGAAAGGAAATAGTATTTTTATCTGAATACCATCTCTTATCCAGTTTTTAGGAAATTCTTTTTCGGATAAAGGAACACCATTATAGGTACATTTAATATGCATTTCTCTTTTCCACTCATTTAAATCCTCAGACCATTCAGGAAGTTGGAATAATAATATACGGCCGATATTTTTCGCTGTTATCAATAAAGGTAATAGAATATATTTTCTAAGAATTGAGTGAGTTACTAACACTAAACCCCTTATTACTTGAGCAAATGGAATGGTATCCCAGGATTCGGCTATTTCTATTCGCGCTTGTTCTTTTCTTTTTTCTTCTTCTCTTTCGTATTGTTTTTTTTTATTCCTCTCCCTTTTTTCTTCTTCTGTATAATCCGAAATTTGAAATTCTGGGTTTTTTCCTATACAATTTAAAAAAATTCGTTTAATTAGTTCGGAAATATTAACAGAAAAAAATGAAGATTTATCTATTCTGTCTAAAAAAAGTGGAGAATGTATATTTGCTTGAAACAGTTCCCAAATAACTATTTTACGTCTTTGAGCCCGCATGGAACCTCTGATTATGTCTCGACGAAAATCTGATTGTTGTGAATAACGTATCAAAGCTACTTCATCTGTTTGATCAGATTGATTCGTAGCCCTCGTAT